ATCACATTAATAGTTGCATTGACACTTATCTTCAGTCTCAAATCTGTATTGATAGTTACACTGTAAGTGGTAGTGACAATTCCAGTAACAATTACATTTCTAGTTCCATTTGTGGTAAAAGTGGAAATACTAGTAAAAAAGTCGGAAGGAGTATACGACAAGGTTCTACTAAGCTGGATGTAACTCAAAAATACAAGCATTTGTGGGTTCAATGCGAAAATTGTTATGGATTAAATTATAAGAAATTTTTTAAATCAAAAATGAATCTTTGTGAACAATGTGGATATCATTTGAAAATGAGTAGTTCTGATAGAATCGAACTTTCGATCGATCGGGGTACTTGGGAGCCTATGGATGAAGACATGGTTTCTCTGGATCCCATTCAATTTCATTCGGAGGAGGAGCCTTATAAAAATCGTATCGATTCTTATCAAAGAAAGACAGGATTAACCGAGGCTGTTCAAACGGGCATAGGGCAATTAAACGGTATTTCCGTAGCAATAGGGGTTATGGATTTTCAGTTTATGGGGGGTAGTATGGGATCCGTAGTCGGGGAGAAAATTACCCGTTTGATTGAATATGCTACTAAAGAATTTCTACCTCTTATTATAGTGTGTGCTTCTGGAGGGGCACGTATGCAAGAAGGAAGTTTGAGCTTGATGCAAATGGCTAAAATATCTTCTGCTTTATATGATTATCAATCAAATAAAAAATTATTCTATGTACCAATCCTTACATCTCCTACTACTGGTGGGGTGACAGCCAGTTTTGGTATGTTGGGGGATATCATTATTGCCGAACCCAATGCCTACATTGCCTTTGCGGGTAAAAGAGTAATTGAACAAACATTGAATAAAACAGTACCCGAAGGTTCACAAGCGTCTGAGTATTTATTCCAGAAGGGTTTATTCGATCTAATCGTACCACGTAATCCTTTAAAAGGCGTTCTGAGTGAGTTATTTCAACTCCACACTTTCTTTCCTTTGAATCAAAATTAGAACATTAAGTCCATTATTTTGAGCAAACAAGTAATTTATTTATCGGAATACAAGTGAAATTGAGACGAATGGGTTTTCTTTGTTGACATAAGATCTAATTGTATAACGAATCAAGAGTCACATAAAATCGGAAATCTGACCCTTTTTCTATATTCCTGATTATTGATCAAGAAGTCTCTATTAATAACATAACAAGATAAAAGATGAAATTCTTTTTTTCGTGAAATTAGGCAAATAAAAAATCTTCTTCTCGTCATATATAATTAAATTAAAATCTAGAAAATATAGTTTTTATCTTTCTATAGCGTACGATAATCCTATTTTGACTAAGAATCCCTGCTGGATGGGATTCTAACAAACCCTTGAATCAATATAAATTTAATTTAATTCATTAAAAAAAAACTTTTTGCTTAGTGAATGAAATTCGAAGACAAGAGCAAAAAATGAAGAAAATAATATCTCATCCATATCCTCTCAAATTTTTCATGTAGAAAGACGAAAAACTACATTATATACTCACTTAGACTTAGATAGTAGATACTTATATTATTTTAATTAATTCTTAATCTTAATAGATATTAATAAAAAATTTAAGTAGTAATAATTCCAATTTAGAATTATCAAATTATAATCAAATCAAAGTATTTATTTATAATATAAATAAATACTATATTATATATTTTTATTATTTTATTATAATTATAATATATTAATAATGTAATGATATGTATATATATAAGTAAGAAGTAAGATATAAGTATAATAATAAATAAATTAATTAAATATATATATATAAGATATATATAAGATTAAGAAGAAGATATATATATAAGTAAGATCTTTATATATATATTATATAATAAGAATAAGATATCTTACTTTATATTATAAATAAATATAAAATCTAAATAAAAATAACAGGTACAAATAGTAAATCGAGGTACCCATTCTATGACAACTCTTAATTTTCCCTCTGTTTTGGTCCCTTTAGTAGGCCTAGTATTTCCGGCAATCGCAATGGCTTCTTTATTTCTTCATGTTCAAAAAAACAAGATTGTTTAGAGCCGAGGGCGCAAAATATTATCTTTTTTTTTTTTTCAAAACTGACGCTTGTATCATAACACAGATATCCATTTAGCTAAATATGGTCTAAGAGGCTTCCGTCGAAATCTCCCCAAAATGCTATTAACTAGTTTCAAATAGACCCGAATCGACAAATAGCTGATAAAGCTGGTCTATCTATATACATGTGGCTATCTTTAGTGAGTCATACGAAGGGTGTGTTATTAGTTTAGATCTAACCAATTTAATGAATTACTCCTAAAGGTTCACATCAAACTAGTGCTAGTTGATGCGAGTTACTTCGGAAATAAACGGCAAATTCATTTGGGGTATTCTCTCAATTCCAAAAAAAGCAACCGGATCAAGTATGAGTTGTCGATCAGAACATATATGGATAGAACCTATAATGGGGGCTCGAAAAACAAGTAATTTCTGCTGGG